AAAAAATTATTTTCACCTGTAATCCTAAATGAAACTGATATCCAAAATAACAGAGGAATCATTTGGATAAATAAGATTCACGGTTTACTTCTTATGAATGATTATCACGAATTTGAACAGACAATAGACGGATTGAGTAGAAAATTATTTTCCAGAGAAAAAAGAGAAGTACGTTCTTTATTTCCAGAACCCAAACGAGAGAAAGTTGATTCAGAATATCGAATCAAAAATTTCAAATTTTTATTTGATGCAGTTCTAATGATTCCCAACGCTCAAACAATTAGAAAAAAATCTATTGGAATAAAAGAAATTAGTAAAACAGTTCCTCGGTGGTCATACAAATTAGTGTCTGATTTAGACAAAAAGGAGGGCGAAACCGACGAAAACGTGGCGGACGGGCCTGGAATTAGTACAAGAAACGCCAAACGAGTATTGATTTTTACTTATACTAATCCAAATATCGATACTTATACTAATACCAAATATAATAAGAATCTTGAGCAAAAAAAGGAAGTAAGGTTGAGACGCTATTCGCAACAATCGGATTTTCGTCGAGAACTAATCAAAGGCTCTATGCGCGCACAAAGACGCAAAACCGTTACTTGGGAACTGTTTCAAGCAAATGCCCATTCACCCCTTTTTTTGGACAGACTAAAGAAACCCTTTTATTTTTCTTTTGAGATTTCCGGACCGATGAAAGGAATTTTTCGAATTTTTCGAAATTGGATGTGGAAACAAAAAGACCAAAAACCGTCTGATTATACAAACGAAACACAAAAAAAAATTGATAAAAAAGAAGAATACAAAAGAAAAGAAAAAGTACGGATGAAAATAGCAGAAACCTGGGATAGCTTTTTATTTTCTCAAGCAATAAGAGGGTTTCTATTATTAACTCAATCGATTCTTAGAAAATATATTATATTACCTTCATTGATAATAGCTAAAAATCTCGCTCGCATACTATTATTTGAATTGCCCGAGTGGTCCCAGGATTTAAAGGATTGGAAAAAGGAAATGCATGTTAAATGCACCTATAATGGTGTTCAATTATCCGAAACCGAATTTCCGGACAACTGGTTAACCGACGGTATTCAGATAAAGATCCTATTTCCTTTTTACCTAAAACCCCGGCGCAGATCTAAGCTACAATCCCTTCATAAGGATTCATTGAAAAAAATAAAAGGACAAGAAAGTGATTTTTGTTTTTTAACAGTTTGGGGAATGGAAACTGAGCTTCCTTTTGGTTCTCCCCGAAAACGACGTTCATTTTTTGAACCCGTTTTGCAAGAATTCAAAAAAAAAATTCGAAAATGGAAAACTAAGTCTTTTATAGTTTTAAGAATTTTAAAAGAAAGAACAAAAATTTTCCGAAAAGTGGCAAAAGAAACAAACAAATGGGTCATCAAAAACATTCGATTTCTAAAAGGAAGCATAAAAAAACTTTCAAAAAGAAAGCCAATTCGATTAGTTAGATTGCGAGAAATGAGAGAAATAGAGGACTTGGGTGAAACTAAAAAAGATTCGATAACGCTAATCGGGAATCATACGATTCACGAATTGTCTATTCCAATTCGATCTATGCATTCTATGCATTGGACAAATTTCTCACTAACAGAAAAAAAAATGAAAGATCTAAGTAATAGAACAAACATAATCAGAAACCAAAGAGAAAAAATTACAAAAGAGAAGAAAAAAGGATTGCTAACTCAAGAAATAAATATTAGTTCTAACAAAATAAGTTATCGTGCTAAAATATTCGAATCATCAAAAAAGATTTGGCAGATATTAAAAAGAGGAAATACTCGATTAATCCGTAAATCATATTTTTTTATAAAATTTTTGATTGAAAGGGTATACATAAACCTTTTTTTATCTATACTTAATATTTCAAGAATAAATGAAATTTTTTTTTTTGAATCAACAAAAAAAATAAAAATTATTGATAAAAACGTCCACAATAATGAAACAAATCAGGAAAAAATTAATAAAACAACTAAAAATACAATTCACTTTCTTTCGACTCTAAAAAAATCACTTTATAAGATTAGTAATAATAATAAGAATTCAAAGATTTTTTGGGATTTATCTTCTTTCTCGCAATCACAAGCATATGTATTTTACAAATTATCACAAACCCAAGTTATTAACTTTTCTAATTTAAGATCTGTCCTTCAATATCACGGAACATCTCTTTTTCTTAAGAATGAACTAAAAGATTGTTTTGAAAAACAAGGAATATTTCATTACGAATTAAGACATAAACCTTTTTGGAATTTTGGAATGAATGACTGGAAAACCTGGTTAAGGAGTCATTATCAATACGATTTACCTAGGATTAGATGGCCTAGATTAGTACCACAAAAATGGCGAAATCGAGCGAATCAAGACTGTATGACTCAAAATCAAGATTTAAACAAAAAAGATTCATATGAAAAAAACAGATTAACTCATTACCAAAAAGAAAAAAAAAATCTTTTTGAAGCAGACCCATTACGGAATCAAAAATCGAATTTTCAAAAACACTATAGATATGATCTTTTATCATATAAATCTCTTAATTATGACGATAAGAAAGACTCGTCTATTCATAGATCACTAGTCCAAGTAAAGAATGAAGAAGAAAGTTTTTATAATTACAACATAGGGAAAGGAAAATTATTTGGTATGCTGGGAAGTATCCCTATCAATAATTATCTAGGGGAAGACGATATTATGGATATAGATAAAAGTTCGAATAGAAAATATTTTGATTGGAGAATTCTCAATTTTTGTCTTAGAAATAAGATCGATATTCAATCCTGGGTTGATATGGATACTGGTACCAACAATAATCAAAATACTAAGATTGGAACGGATAATTATCAAATAATTGATGAAATCAATAAGAAAGGTCTTTTTTATTTTACAATTCATCAAAATGAAGAAATTAACCCATCCAAGCAAAAAGAGTTCTTTTTTGATTGGATGGGAATGAATAACAAAATATTAAATAGTCTTATATCAAATCGGGAGCTTTGGTTCTTCCCAGAATTTGTGCTACTTTTTAATGCATATAAAATGAAACCGTGGATCATACCAATCAAATTACTTCTTTTCCATTTTAATGGAAATGTAAATGGTAATAAAAAGAGAACTGGAAAGAAAAAGGAATATCTTTTTATATCATCGAATCAAAAAAAATATCTTGAATTAGACAATGGAAGTCAAGAAGAAAAAGAACCCGCAAGCCAAGGAAATACGAGATCAGATGCACAAAACCAAGTAAGTCTTGGATCAGTTCTCTCAAACCAAGAAAAAGATGTTGAAGAAAAGTATGCGGGATCTGACATGAAAAAACGTAGAAAGAAAAAGCAATACAAGAACAACACAGAAGCAGAGCTTGATTTCTTACTAAAAAAATATTTTCATTTTCAGTTGAGATGGGATAATTCTTTAAATGAAAAGCTAATGAATAATATCCAAATCGATTGTCTCCTGCTCCGACTGATAAATCCAAGAGAAATTGCTATATCCTATATTCAAAGGGGAGAAATGCGTCTGGATATTTTGATGACTGAGAAGGATTTAACTCTTACCGAATTGATGAAAAAGGGAATAGTGATTATCGAACCGGCTCGTCTGTCTGTACAAAATGATGGACAATTTTATATATATCAAACCATAGGTATTTCATTGGTTAATAAGAATAAGCGCCAATTAAAATTTAATAAAAGATACCGAGAAAAGGGCTATGTTGATAAGAAAATTTTTGATGAATGTATTCCAAGCCATCAACTAAGGACTGGAACTAAAGACAAAAAGCATTATGATTTGCTTGTTCCTGAAAAGATTTTATTCCCTAAACGTCGTAGAGAATTGAGAACTCTAATTTGTTTCAATTCGAAGAATCGAAATGGTATGCGTAGTTACGTTTGGGATAAAAGAAAAGATCTTGCTCGAGAAAAAAAGAAATTCATTAACTTAAAGTTCTTTCTTTGGTCCAATTATCGATTAGAAGATTTAGTTTGTATGAATCGCTATTGGTTTAATACCAATAATGGTAGTCGTTTCAGTATGGTAAGGATGCATATGTACCCACGATTGAAAATTCGTTAATACTCTGTTTTTCCTATCTATGCTTACGGTGTGGGATATATGAAAACCCAGAGATGCACACATGCCTTATCTTACATTCCATTCTGATACATGATACCAATTAAATGATATACATATCAATTAGATCTATAAATGAATCAACAGAATCTTTTTTTTAGGTCTCAACTTTTCTCTTTGCCACAAATATAACATCCTTTTGGATCCCTAATCAAATTGCAAATTGAATTGATTTTTGGTTGATTTTAGAGGAAGTTGATAACGAACGTAAGATTGTTGTGTATATCAAATTCAAATGACTAGCATTATTATTACTGATCAGTAAAATTCATATAAAAAAAAGAAGGGAGAAGATTTCGTTTATGGTAAAAAATTCATTCATCTCAATTATTTTTCAAGAAAAAAGAGAAGAAAACTGCGGGTCTGTTGAATTTCAAATATTCAGGTTCACCAATAAGATACGAAGACTTACTTCACATTTGGAATTGCACAGAAAAGACTATTTATCTCAGAGAGGTCTACGGAAAATTCTGGAAAAACGCCAACGGTTGCTATCGTATTTGTCAAAGAAAAATAGAGTACGTTATAAAGAATTAATTAGTCAGTTGAATATTCGGGAGTCAAAAAATCGTTAATTTGAAATACAATTTTGAAATATTTGATTTATTAGATTTTGAATATTGATGAACTTCTTTTTGTTTTCAACAAGTCATGCTAAGAATGAATCGAGGAAAAACCTATGAATATACTAGCTACTGGGAAAGACCTTATGGTAGTCAATATGGGCCCTCACCACCCATCAATGCACGGTGTTCTTCGTCTCATCGTTACTCTAGATGGTGAAGATGTTATTGACTGTGAACCAATATTGGGTTATTTACACAGAGGGATGGAAAAAATTGCGGAAAATCGAACAATTATACAATATCTGCCTTATGTAACACGTTGGGATTATTTAGCTACTATGTTCACAGAAGCAATAACTGTAAATGGACCAGAACTGTTGGGAAATATTCAAGTACCTAAAAGGGCCAGCTATATCAGAGTAATTATGTTGGAGTTGAGTCGTATAGCTTCTCATCTGTTATGGCTTGGCCCTTTTATGGCAGATATTGGTGCACAGACTCCTTTCTTCTATATTTTCAGAGAAAGAGAATTAGTATATGATCTATTCGAAGCTGCCACCGGTATGAGAATGATGCATAATTATTTTCGTATCGGAGGAATAGCAGCTGATTTACCTCATGGCTGGATAGATAAATGTTTGGATTTCTGTGATTATTTTTTAACAGGGGTTGTTGAATATGAAAAACTTATTACGCGAAACCCTATTTTTTTAGAACGCGTTGAAGGAGTAGGCATTATTGGTGGAGAAGAAGCAATAAATTGGGGTTTGTCAGGACCAATGCTACGAGCGTCTGGACTCGAATGGGATCTTCGTAAAGTCGATCATTATGAGTGTTACGACGAATTTGATTGGGAGGTACAGTGGCAAAAAGAAGGGGATTCATTAGCCCGTTATTTAGTCCGAATGGGTGAAATGAGGGAATCCATAAAAATGATTCAACAAGCTTTGGAAGGAATTCCGGGGGGGCCCTATGAGAATTTAGAAATCCGATGCTTTGATAGAGAAAACAACCCAGAATGGACTGATTTTGAAGATCGATTCATTAGTAAAAAACCCTCTCCTACTTTTGAATTGCCGAAACAAGAACTTTATGTGAGAGTCGAAGCCCCAAAAGGAGAATTGGGAATTTTTCTGATAGGAGATCAAAGCGGTTTTCCTTGGAGATGGAAAATTCGCCCACCAGGTTTTATCAATTTGCAAATTCTTCCGCAGTTAGTTAAAAGAATGAAATTGGCTGATATTATGACGATACTAGGTAGTATAGATATCATTATGGGAGAAGTTGATCGTTGAAATGCTAATTGATACAACAGAAGTACAAGATATCAATTCTTTTTCCAGATTGGAATCCTTAAAAGAGGTCTATGGGATCATATGGATGCTTGTTCCTATTTTCACGCCTGTATTGGGAATCACAATAGGTGTACTCGTAATTGTGTGGTTAGAAAGAGAAGTATCCGCAGGAATACAACAACGTATTGGGCCTGAATACGCCAGCCCGTTGGGAATTCTTCAAGCTTTAGCCGATGGCACAAAACTACTTTTGAAAGAGAATCTTCTTCCATCTAGAGGAAATACTCGATTATTCAGTATTGGACCATCTATAGCAGTCATATCAATTCTACTAAGTTATTCAGTAATTCCTTTTAGTTATCACCTTGTTTTAGCTGATTTCAATATCGGTATTTTTTTATGGATTGCCATTTCAAGTATTGCTCCTATTGGACTTCTTATGTCAGGATATGGATCAAATAATAAATATTCCTTTTTAGGTGGTCTGCGAGCTGCTGCTCAATCGATTAGTTATGAAATACCATTAACTTTATGTGTTTTATCAATATCTCTACGTGCGATTCGTTAAAACAGAAACTTTTCTTTTCCCTATACTTTTCCTTCGAGAAAAAAAAGAAATTTAATAGATATCTTCATCTTTTTATTCATTTATTTCTTCTTTAGGTTAATAAAATTAATTAGGTAGTTATATATGAGTGAAAGAAAACAACTTCGAAATTCGCAGTAAAAGTGGATTGAGTCTCATTTCCTGTGTACAAGAGTTAAGCCGAAGTAAACAAACATGGAAGAAGCCCTTTACCCCAAGATTGGTTGATTGGTCATCCTGGCTTGAAGCGGGCTCAAAGGATCAACCCTATGGAGTTTTCACTATCGTTTGTATGTATTACAATACAGATATTACAAAATGGGGGATTAAAAAAAAGATGAGTGGGTAGGAAGGAACACCAAAAAACACACAAAGGATTAGTAATGGAGATTATGTAAATTATCTAAAAGGATACTTCTGCATACCATAAAAAGAATACAAATTGGGGCTTTAAATTGGTAGAAATGATCAGGCAGTACTCCCCACAATTCCGATCCAGAGTATGCTCCTATCCACCAATTAAAGCAATGACTATCGGGAACGAAATAATCCTTTACCCTTTTTTAAGCCCCCCTTTTCTCAGAATGAAGAAGAGGAACAAAAAAAAATAGAAAAAATCCAATTCCAATATAAACAAAAGAGATCTTTTTATTCTTTCTTTCATATATTCATAGAAATCAAATTCCTGTCCTGATTCATGAACTAATGGAATGCTTAATTCTTTTTCGTAATCGAAAATAAAATGATGGGTTGAAATATCTATTGATATTTATACAAGGAGTATTTTATTTAAGGATTGATTAAGTTATTACTCAAGACAGAAAAATTGAAATTCGTAAAGGATGAGATCAATTCAGAAATACTCTTTAGTTTTTATTTATTTTTATAGCAGACAGAATTCCATTGGTATAATTGGGGACCTTCCAATAGATTTTGACTCTATCTATCCGATAACCATATCAAGATAACTAATACTGGCTCGGTCCTTACATTTATTTGTGGCCCTGAGGAGCCGTATGAGGTGAAAATCTCATGTACGGTTTTGTAATAGCGATGGGAACAGTAATGTTATCACCGACTATGATTATCTAACAGTTCAAGTACAGTTGATATAGTTAGCGCGCAGTCAAAATATGGTTTTTTGGGATGGAATTTGTGGCGTCAACCCATAGGGTTTATGGTTTTTCTAATTTCTTCCCTAGCGGAATGTGAAAGATTGCCTTTTGATTTACCAGAAGCCGAAGAAGAATTAGTAGCAGGTTATCAAACCGAATATTCAGGGATCCGATTTGGTTTATTTTACGTTGCTTCTTATCTAAATCTATTAGTTTCCTCTTTATTTGTAACAGTTCTTTACTTGGGTGGTTGGAATCTTTCCATTCCGTACATATTTGTTCCGGAGTTATTTGAAATAAATAAAGCAGATGGAATTTTTGGAACGACAATTGGTATCTTTATTACATTAGCTAAAACTTATTTGTTCTTGTTCATTCCTATCACAACAAGATGGACTTTACCTAGATTAAGAATGGACCAACTCTTAAATCTTGGCTGGAAATTTCTTTTACCTATTTCTCTCGGTAATCTATTATTAACAACTTCTTCCCAACTCCTTTCACTGTAAAGAAAAAAGGAATACTATATTTGCGACTTGTCTCAAACAAGAGAAAGAAAGAAAATCAAATTATTCATAACTATTCACGATATGTTCCCTATGGTAACTGGGTTCATCGATTATGGTCAACAAACAGTACGGGCTGCAAGGTACATTGGTCAAAGTTTCCTAATTACCTTATCCCAAGCAAATCGTTTACCTGTAACTATTCAATATCCTTATGAAAAATTAATCACATCGGAGCGTTTCCGCGGTCGAATCCATTTTGAATTTGATAAATGTATTGCTTGTGAAGTATGTGTTCGTGTATGTCCTATAGATCTGCCAGTTGTTGATTGGAAATGGGAAACAGATATTCGAAAGAAACGATTGTTTAATTACAGTATTGATTTTGGAATTTGTATTTTTTGCGGTAATTGCGTTGAGTATTGTCCAACAAATTGTTTATCAATGACTGAAGAATATGAACTCGCTACGTACGACCGTCACGAATTGAATTATAATCAAATTGCTTTAGGTCGTTTACCAATATCAATAATTGACGATTTTACAATTCGAACAATTGGGAATTCGTCTCAAAGAAAAAGGGGTAAACCTCTTGATTAAAGAGTAATTGCAAAGTACTAAGCTTTCTTTTTGGTAGAAAGGGATAAAGTCTTTCTCTTTGCTTGGTCAATAATTACAAATCCCAACTATTGATTGGGTTCTGAGAAGTATGACTTAATTTGTATTGAAAGTCTATTAATATAATATCTCCATAAATTATTTTGAAATATATAGTTTCAATTTCAAACTGCCGTTTAGAATACAGAAAAGAGCGAAATTGACCCAATAACTAGACCCCCATTAACTCACACTTATTAGATTATAATTTAATTCAATTGGGAATGTCTCATAAAAAAAATTTTCCTGGTCGGTTCAATAAGGTCATGAAAAACATTTCGATTTATTTATCTCTTATTTTAATATAATGGATTTGCCGGGACCACTACATGATTTTCTTTTAGTTTTTCTGGGATCGGGTCTTATAGTAGGAGGTCTGGGAGTAGTATTACTTACCAACCCAATTTATTCTGCCTTTTCATTGGGATTGGTTCTTGTTTGTATATCCTTATTCTATATTCTATCAAATTCCCATTTTGTAGCTGCTGCACAGCTTCTTATTTACGTGGGGGCTGTAAATGTTTTAATCATATTTGCTGTAATGTTCATGAATGGTTCAGACTATTCTAAAGATTTTCATTTTCATCTTTGGACTATTGGGGATGGGGTTACTTCCCTAGTTTGTACAAGTATTTTTTTTTCACTAATCACTACTATTCTAGATACGTCGTGGTATGGGATTATTTGGACTACCCGATCCAACCAGATTATAGAGGAAGATTTGATAAGTAATAGTCAACAAATTGGTATTCATTTATCAACGGACTTTTTTCTTCCATTTGAACTGATTTCGATAATTCTTTTAGTTGCTTTGATAGGTGCAATTGCCGTCGCTCGTCAGTAAAAAATCTTTCTAACTAGGAACAGAAATCGACATTCAACCTTTTTCTTTTTCTGTGTTATCACATCCATTTCCCTGAAATTCGATTTGAATACTGTTCGGTTCATGTATAAAATAGAAATTTTTTTAGTCGCCCTATTCGATCTATTACCAATATCTTGTTTTGGTCGGTACTTGTTATATTCTAAGCAATCGAATCGCTTGAATTATTGTTCATATTGAAATGAATCGCAATTGGTACGGAGTTGGTCAATGATACTCGAGCATGTACTTGTTTTGAGTGCCTATTTATTTTCTATCGGTATCTATGGATTGATCACGAGCCGGAATATGGTTCGGGCCCTGATGTGTCTTGAACTTATACTAAATGCGATTAATATAAATTTCGTAACATTTTCTTATTTTTTTGATAGTCGTCAATTAAAAGGAGATATTTTCTCAATTTTTGTTATAGCTATTGCAGCCGCTGAAGCAGCTATTGGATCAGCTATTGTTTCGTCAATTTATCGTAACAGAAAATCGACTCGTATCAATCAATCGACTTTGTTGAATAAGTAGTATTTAGAAATCATAATATTCATCAATTCGAATTAGCCTAGATAATTCGAATACGTCGTAACCTCAATCATGTTTGCGAGAACATAAGAAATCAAAGTATCTTTATTCCCTATTAGTATTATCAGTTGATCCAGAAGTGGATTGATTAGAAAAATTCTGGTAAATCATTGATTCATCTGGTGTTTAAATATATCGGCTATTTCCAACTTTACTAGATCGAAACTTTAGGAGTTCAAAAATTTATAGATCCAATGTCACATTCAGTAAAGATTTATGATACATGTATAGGGTGTACTCAATGTGTCCGTGCCTGCCCCACAGATGTATTAGAAATGATACCTTGGGACGGATGTAAAGCTAAGCAAATTGCTTCTGCTCCAAGAACAGAGGACTGTGTTGGTTGTAAGAGATGTGAATCCGCCTGTCCAACGGATTTCTTGAGTGTTCGAGTTTATTTATGGCATGAAACAACTCGAAGCATGGGTCTAGCTTATTGATATTGAGACGTTTCAGAAAACCCCACTTAAATCCATTTCGAATCCATTTTCTTTTTTTTTACCGATTACCGACAAAAACCCGTACTCTAAAAAGAAAAAACCAATAAGAATAAATTCCATTTTAGAGTACGGGTTTTTCTGGTCCAAGTGTATCTTGTCTTTACCACGAATTATTTTCCTTGGTTAACAATAATTGTAGTTTTTCCCATAGCCGCGGGTTCTTTAATTTTCTTCCTCCCCCATAGAGGAAATAAAGTGACTAGAGGGTATACTATATATATATGCGTCTTAGAACTACTTCTAACCACCTATGCGTTCTGTTATCATTTCCAGTTCGACGATCCATTAATCCAGCTAGCAGAGGATTATAAATGGATCAATTTTTTTGATTTTTACTGGAGATTGGGAATAGATGGACTTTCCTTAGGACCTATTTTACTGACAGGATTTATCACCACTTTAGCTACTTTAGCGGCTCGGCCAGTTACTCGGAATTCCCGATTATTCCATTTCCTGATGTTAGCAATGTACAGCGGTCAAATAGGATCATTTTCTTCTCGAGACCTTTTACTTTTTTTCATCATGTGGGAGTTAGAATTAATTCCCGTTTATCTACTTCTATCCGTGTGGGGGGGGAAAAAACGTCTTTATTCAGCTACAAAGTTTATTTTGTACACTGCGGCAGGATCCATTTTTCTATTAATAGGAGTTTTGGGTATCGGTTTATATGGTTCCAATGAGCCAATATTAAATTTGGAAACATTAGCTAATCAATCGTATCCCGCGGAACTGGAAATAATATTTTATATTGGATTTCTTATTGCTTTTGCTGTCAAATCACCGATTATACCCTTCCATACGTGGTTACCAGACACCCATGGAGAGGCGCATTACAGTACTTGTATGCTTCTAGCCGGAATCTTATTAAAAATGGGAGCATATGGGTTGATTCGGATCAATATGGAACTATTACCGCACGCTCATTCTATATTTTCTCCCTGGTTGATGATAGTAGGTACAATGCAAATAATTTATGCAGCTTCAACATCTCCTAGCCAACGGAATTTAAAAAAAAGAATAGCTTATTCCTCCGTATCTCATATGGGTTTCATAATTATAGGGATTGCGTCGATAACCGATACGGGACTCAACGGAGCCATTTTACAAATAATTTCTCATGGGTTTATTAGCGCTGCGCTTTTTTTCTTGGCAGGAACGAGTTATGATCGAATACGTCTTGGTTATCTTGACGAAATGGGCGGATTGGCTATCCCAATTCCAAAGATATTCACCATATTCAGTATCTTATCGCTGGCTTCCCTTGCATTACCGGGCATGAGTGGTTTTGTTGCGGAATTGATAGTATTTTTTGGAATAATTACCAGCCAAAAATACTTGTTAATGCCAAAAATACTAATTACTTTTGTAATGGCAATTGGAATGATATTAACTCCTATTTATTCATTATCTATGTCACGGCAAATGTTCTATGGGTACAAGCTATTTAATGCTCAAAACTCTTATTTTTTTGATTCTGGCCCCCGGGAGTTATTTGTTTTGATCTCTATTCTTCTACCCGTAATAGGTATTGGTATTTATCCGGATTTTGTTCTCTCCCTATCAGTGGACAAGGTCGAAGCTATTCTATCTAATTTTTTTTTATAGATAGTTAATAAAAAAAATAAAAAACCAATCCTATGTCCTCTGCTTTTTAAAATTGGTTGTTGTCCAATGAAAAAAGAAGTATTTTTTCGTGTCTTAAGTTTAAATTAACTAAAAAAGAATAAGAATAAATAAGTCAACAATAAATAACTAAATTTGAATTGTAACCAGACACCTTATGGACTTTGTGAGAACCTTTTGAATCAAGTAGTATAGTGATTCAAAAGGTTCTCGGCAGCTTCCACTAAGTTTTGTTTCTATATTTGTGCTGTCCTATGTTTGTATTCATCAGTCCCTTTACTTTCTTGAATTCAATTCCTTTCTTCAATTCAATTAGATGTTAATTAAATGAACCATAACTATGTAACCCGATTCCTAATAGATTAACCCCGAAGTAGCATATCCAAATTATAAGAAAGCCCATAGAAGCCACAATTGAAGAATTTACACCTTCCCACTTTGGATTTGTTCGCGTATGTAAATAAATCCCGAATATAGTCCAAGTAATAAATGCCCAAGTTTCCTTTGGATCCCAATTCCAATATGATCCCCATGCCTCATTAGCCCATACTGCTCCCGAAAGAATACCTATGGTTAAAAAGATAAATCCTAGACTAATAATACGATAACTCCACTGATCCAATTGTTGAATCAATTGATACCCATAATAATTTCTAGCAGAAAGAAAATAAGGAAAAGGAGTGTTTAGTAAACCATTGTTTTTTTCATTCAGGTATTGGATTTCACTAAAGGAAAATGACTCATTTACATTTAATAAATTCTTTTTTTTATCAAAAATCCTTATAATTTTTCGAAATGTAATGACTAGACGAGCTGTCGATAATAATGATCCACATAAAAGAGCTGCATAACCTAATACCATCATACTTACGTGCATCATTAACCACTGGGCTTGTAGAGCCGGTACTAATATTTCGGATTGATGCATTTTGGTTAAAAACCCCGAAGTAGCAAAACCCTGGGTAAAAATAGCGCTTGGCGCGGTTATTGCGCTTAAATGATTTTTATGTTTTTTAAAATCGAAAATCCTATGAATAATAGAGAAACTCCATGAAAGAAAGATTAATGATTCATATAAATCACTTAATGGGAAATGCCCCGAATAAATCCAACGAGTGACTAATAATCCTGTTAGACAGACAAAGGTAGCAATCATCCCTTTTTCTAATGAATCATATAGTCCTATGATTTCATCGACTAATAAGGTTATCAACTGAATTGTAATTCCAATCGAAACCACCGAAAAGGATATATGAGTTAATATATGCTCTAATGTTGAAAATATCATAAAAAAAATCAAATTAAAAGAGAGAGTCTTTCAAGTATACGGAATGGAAATCAGAAGTTAAATTCATTATAGGGCTTTTTGCATATCGTTTTATCTTTTATAAGATGCTCTGCCGCCACTCGGACTCGAACCGAGATGCTCTAGCACTGCTTCCTAAGAGCAGCGTGTCTACCGATTTCACCATAGCGGCTTGCTCGAAATCATAATAACCTATTTTTACTCAATCGTCGAGATTGAAAGAGTCAATTTCAACGAAATCCTTTTTAGGAAGCATTCCAATTGATGAATAAAAACTTGTTGAAATAGAGATGGACAGAGTCCCCCGTTTGCCGTCTTATTTAATTATTTAAGGTTTCAGCTTTATTTAACTTAACAATAGATTAACTTAACAATAGAAGTTTTCATAGTTAAGGTTTTATACTTATAGTTTCAACAACCCATTGATTTTGCCTAAAGATTTTAGATCCCCTCTTCTATAGCATAATTAGAAAAAGAAAAGTAAAAAAAAAAAGACAAAACCACTATTGTTTATTGTTGTGTTATTTAGTTATTTATAAGGGGGTGGGGTGATGGGGAAAATAAGAATCCCCATCCGGCGAATGAAAAACATATTTCAATAACTCAATAAAAAAGGGTTGAAACTTTTGATTTTCTTTTTATTCTTTTTTTTTTTTTCAAATTCCAAAAGAAGGACCAAACCCTTTTTTTAGAATTCAGTAAACAAATTCATCGGTTCAAAACATTAGTGAATGGAAATCGTTACTTACTTTTTTTTATTTCTATTTTTCTATTCTAGAATATATATTCAAAAGTAGAGTCTACATTAGAAACGAAATTAACTCATTTTTCGAATCAGGCTGATTCAGATTATTCCGACGTTTTATTAGTTATTTGTCGTACAAAAAAACTTTTTGAATTCCCCGTGGAAAGGGATTTCGCTAACGAAAAAGCTTTCAACGCTGCCCAATATCCCCCCCTTTTCCACCGATTTTTACGAATACGCTTTTTTAATATAGAAGTACGCTTTTTTGGAACTGCCATTCGCAAACTAAAGGATTATTCATTGCTAAAATTGGATGTGAAAGACATCTATTGTTTGAAACAAATCATTTTTTATTTTGACTATTCTTTTATTTTGACTATTCATTTAATTCTCTGTCTATTTATTCTCTAAATTATACTACCTTTAGAACAAAAAATAAATAGAAATATGTGAAAATAGAATCAAATAGTACTAGAACAAAAAAGAAAAACAATATGATATAGAATTTTTTCAATTTATATTCCATACAATATCCGCGACAGAACAATTCTTATTTCGAAGTTATTGGTGGTGTCTTTCTTTATATCCCGATCCGTATTCAAATCGATATTTCTAGGCTGTATTATGCCATATAATATAAATCGAATTGAATTGGTTGAAGTTGATAAAAAAAGCAAAAGTCTTTCCGTTTCTATCTCTGTCTAGTTTCGGCATGCTACATTTATAGATGAAAAATACATCACCCAAGTTTAAGAAACCTTACCGAATTAAAAAAAAATTGAATCTTTTTTTCTAGTAATAGGTTCTTAAATGGCATTTATTGGAATGGAAGACAATCAATCAGTTCCGAAAGGAACTAGTTAATGGTTCTGAATAAACAAATTAAAATACCTAGTTCTTTTTTGATTGGGGAAAGCTCGGGGACAGCCTATGATTTAGATCAAAATGAATACTTTTTTTTGTGTTCTTGATTGCTGTACATAAATTATTGTAATAGGGCCTAATAATTGCAATCTGAATTTGTTCCATATTCATAAAAATCTTACTTAGTATAATACTGAGTATAAAAAAATTCTTTATTTTGTACTAGTAACTTAGTTATATCCTTCGACCGCTCTGAACTTTGAATATTTTTGACGTATTTGGGAAAGATTCAAACTAACTACCAATAGAAAATTCTATTTAAGTTTTTTTTACTAACTTCATTTTTTTTATTAATCCCTTGCAAAAGAGATAAGAGCTGGTGAATCAGAAACAATTAATTAATTAAGAATAAAAACACAAGTTATTATTATTTTTTTATGGAACATACATATCAATATTCCTGGATCATACCTTTCGTTCCACTTCCAGTTCCTATGTTAATAGGAGTGGGACTTCTACTTTTTCCGACAGCAACAAAAAATCTTCGCCGTATGTGGGCTTTTCCTAGTATTTTATTGTTAAGTATAGTTATGATTTTTTCGGTCGATCTAGCTATTCATCAAATACATAGAAGTTGTATCTATCAATACGTATGGTCTTGGACTATCAATAATGATTTTTCTTTAGAGTTCGGACATTTTATTGATCCACTTACTTCTATTATGTCAGTATTAATCACTACAGTTGGAATTCTGGTTCTTATTTATAGTGATAATTATATGTCTCATGATCAAGGATATTTGAGATTTTTTGCTTATATGACTTTTTTCAATACTTCAATGTTAGGATTAGTTACAAGTTCGAATTTAATACAAATTTATATTTTTTGGGAATTGGTTGGAATGTGTTCTTATCTATTAATAGGGTTTTGGTCCACCCGACCTATTGCGGCCATTGCTTGTCAAAAAGCGTTTGTAACTAATCGTGTAGGGGATTTTGGTTTATTATTAGGGATCTTAGGTCTTTATTGGATAACGGGTAGTTTCGAATTTCGGGATTTGTTCGAAATATTCAATAACTTGATTTATAGTAATGAGGTTAACCTTTTATTTGTTACTTTGTGTGCCTTTCTATTATTTGCCGGTGCGGTTGCTAAGTCCGCGCAATTTCCCCTTCATGTATGGTTACCTGATGCCATGGAAGGTCCTACTCCTATTTCGGCTCTTATCCATGCTGCTACTATGGTAGCGGCCGGAATTTTTCTTGTAGCTCGTCTTCTTCCGCTTTTCATAGTCATACCGTACATAATGAATCTAATATCTTTGATAGGTATAATAACAGTATTATTGGGAGCTACTTTAGCTCTTGCTCAAAAAGATATTAAGAGAAGTTTAGCTTATTCTACAATGTCTCAATTGGGTTATATGATGTTAGCTTTAGGTATGGGGTCTTATCGAGCCGCTTTATTTCATTTGATTACTCATGCTTATTCAAAAGCCTTGTTGTTTTTAGGATCCGGATCAATTATTCACTCAATGGAAGCTATTGTTGGCTATTCTCCAGATAAAAGTCAGAATATGGTTCTTATGGGCGGTTTAAGAAAGCATGTGCCAATTACAAAAACTGCCTTTTTATTAGGTACACTTTCTCTTTGTGGTATTCCGCCCTTTGCTTGTTTTTGGTCCAAAGATGAAATTCTTAATGATAGTTGGTTGTATTCTCCGATTTTCGCCATAATAGCTTGTTTTACAGCCGGATTAACCGCATTTTATATGTTTCGGATTTATTTACTTACTTTTGAAGGACATTTCAACATTCGTTTTCAAAATTACAGTGGCAAAAAAAGCAACTCTTTCTATTCAATATCGATATGGGGTAAAGAAGAGCCAAAATCTATTAAAACAGAATTTTCTTTATTCGCTTTATTAATAACGAATAATCAATTAACAATGAATAATCAAAGGCCTTCTTTTTTTTCGAAGAATAAATTTCGAATTGATATTGCTAGTAAGGTAACAAAGATGCCTTTTATTACTATTTTTCCTTTTGGCACTACAAAAACTTTTTTTTATCCCCATGAATCGGATAGTACTATGCTATTCTCTATGCTTGTATTAGTTTTATTTCCT